AAGGTTAGGGTTACATTTAGACTATGGTTCTATTTCTATAGGAATAAAAAATGCTTTTCCAATCCCAGATTTCTCAACGACAACTCCTCTAATTACTTACCCCATAGATCTATTTATTACAAATGGATAAATTGTTCCATAAATTTTTATATTTCGACTGTATAGTGTATACACGTTATACAAACAAAAAATGATGGGGACTTTTTTTATTAAAGAATAATTATTCTATTTTTTTTTCCTCTTTGAATCATGATCAAATCAAAACTTCTCGAGTTCCCAGAATCCGTAGGTAGTGTAGGAACATAAAGTCCCTGATTCTTAAACTTAGTTAAATGAAATTAGTAATAGTTCCGCTCATTGGGATACTACAAAATTTGGATGAAATACAATCATATTCAAATATTTCCTATCTCTCCCTGCCAAAAAAAAAGGACACAATTTGAGTGGAAAGTCTATATATTTTTTTTTTTAATTAGTCCCTTTTTATGTTATTTTGTACTGTACAATTCCTTTGTTTGTGAGATCATTTCCCCCGAGGGGAAATGAGAAGAATTATAGAATGGGTTGCTAATTATGCCTAGATCTCGGATAAATGGAAATTTTATTGATAAGACCTCTTCAATTGTAGCCAATATCTTATTACGAATAATTCCGACAACCTCAGGAGAAAAAGAGGCATTTACCTATTACAGAGATGGTGCGATTTGATTCTTTTTTTTTTTTTAGCTATCAGTCTTACGAGAAAGAGACATGTTTCCGGTTGAGGATAGAAAGAAAAAAAATTATATGGAAATAAACCTACGCTTGGCGAAGGTGAAGTTTGGAGATAGAACAATGCCTTCTGTCGTGTATCCTCGATTGATACGGCCTCAGATGCTTCAATCGTCAATTTTAGTATTGAGCGAAAGGTTACACCTATAGGTTAGGTTCTATCTATATTGCAATTGCAGGTTAATCCTAGTCTACTTTACTAGTACTAATAGGTGGCATACGGGAAGAAGCACTACACCTAGGAATCAACAACGCGAAAACTTTGTTAAAAATTACCCCTTTTACTTATTTGTATCGGGACTAAGAAGAATGGTTGGGACAACAAACATCCATCTCGTTTGTATTTTGGATACCCGTATAACCATCGAAGATTGTTGAAGTGACTAATTCCTGGAAATAGGGGCGCTAGGGACAAAGAAATTGTTGGAGTTACCATTTCTATCTAACACTTAAATGATTGGTGTTAAGAAAAAAACCTCTTGCAGGAAGGATGGCTAGAGATTTCTTGTAAAAATACCAGCCCCTATCAGTTCATAAAAGGATATTTTTTTTTTGATCCCACGGATTATTCCTTTTAATACTATGCACAGAAAGGAGGAGCCGTATGAGATGAAAGAAAATCTCACGTACGGTTCTGGAACGGGGATTCTTTGAATAGAATGACGACCGTAACGGATGTCAGCTCAATCTGAAGGAAATTATGCGGAAGCTTTACACAATTATTATGAAGCTACGCGATCAGAAATCGATCCCTATGATCGAAGTTATATACTCTATAACATAGGCCTTATACACACAAGTAATGGGGAGCATACGAAGGCTTTGGAATATTATTTTCGGGCACTAGAGCGGAATCCATTCTTACCACAAGCTTTTAATAATATGGCCGTGATCTGTCATTACGTGTGACTATCTCCACTATAGAAAGAAGGAAAAAGGGATTAAATTGGCTAGTACTAGTAAATTAAATATAAATACTAGAAGAAAAATAGGCTTTCTACATATGCATCGTCAAAAGCAACGATTTTTATAAGCTGTAGCAAAGAAAGAGATTTCACGGGAACAAAATACCAAATATGAAGAAATAGGTGTGGCCTATATACTTTTTCTATGGATAAAGGATCGAATTGATAGAAGAAGCACCGTAAAGATCAATTAGCGAGGTTCTCAGTTAATACAATAAGAACTGCTTATTTATCTCATGATATAAGATAAAAATTAGGAATCAACTTATGTAATAGAGTCGATCCACTAAGATATTGAGCAGCGGTGTAGCATCAGATCCCAAGGATAGTAAGTCTTTTTCTTATATCTTATAGATTATAGAAGAAGGTCTTTTTAAAAAATTCTATATGAATTTCATATATGAAAGCGAGATAGTTACCTTTCAGAAAATGATAACGATATAAATAAGGAAATACCCATGTTTCATTCTTCTGAAGGTGGGAGAAAAGATAAAACGGATTTTTTGATTAAAATTAGAGTTTGAAACTTTTGTAATTAACTTCTTCTGTTAACCACCCAATAAAATGGGATAAATTTCTCAGAAATTTAATTCAGTTAGCAGTTAGATAGGGTAGATTAAGACGGGACGTCTAAAGAACTGATTGCTGAGCCGTATGAGGTAGGAAACTCTCAAGTACGGTTCTAAGGAAAGGAATTAACTTACCTATTCCGACCGGGGAGAACAGGCCATTCGACAGGGTGATTCTGAAATTGCGGAGGCTTG